AAAATAATACCATATGAATAGACAAGACAAAAGGGAGGGCATTCTCCTTTCGACTAAATACTCAGTTGGATGTAACGGCGTGGGTTGTTACTGCGAACTCCAGCTGTGCACTGCGCGGAAATACTTATATCTCCTCCGGAATAGACAGGGGATCATTTTCCTAGCAAGTGATTTTGGGTGCGAAGAGACAAGTACAAGCTAGATAGGAGAATGCCAGGATCAATTCCCGAAGAAGATATAACTACTTCGTAAGTTGCATAGACGGACTAGTAGGGATAGCAGAACCAGCTTTTAATACAAATATTTGGGAAAGAAAAGAATTTTTGTATCACAATTCGAAGTGGGTCTAAAAGAAGGTATTCCGTGTGATTTCGATAATGGGATCTATGAATATACCCGATAGGGTTGATGCTAGTGCACGAATGATCATAGCTATTTCAAGAGAACTCTTCGAAATTGAAATTGATGGAGAAACTAATGAATTTTGTCTATAAGTTATGGGTGTGTCGCTCCTCCCATTCTTCCCAGTGAACATTAATTTAATTATTTTTAGATAATAATAGATGGAAATGACACTTGTGACAAGCGCCACCGGAACTGATGGGTACGAACCAGCTTTCCATCCATGCCAAAAGAGATAGAGTTTACCAAAAAAACCGGATGGCGGAGGGATACCCCCTAGGGATGGTGAACGTAAAACCGGAGAGAATGTTAGGACAGGATCCTTCATATATAATCCTGCGTAATCCCTGATATTATCAGTTCCGGTTCGTAAACCAAATGGGATGATACAAGCAAAAGTTCCCAAATTCATGAGTATATAGATAAATGTATAAGTTATCATACTTGCGTAACCGTTTTCCGAGTCTGCAGCAAGTACCCCAATCATGATATATCCAATTTGGCTTATAGAGGGATAAGCTAGCATACGTTTTACGCTTCTTTGAGTAACGGCAATTAGATTTCCTAATATCATGCTAAAAGTAGCTAATAATCCCACCGCGATATGCCACTCATTAGATAAGTATGGGAAAATTAGACCGAAGAGTCGTGTAAATAAAGCTGGAGCTGCTACTTTAGAGGTAACGGAGAAAAAAGCAACGACTGGTGTAGGAGAGTCAGAGTCGAAAAGAAGATTTTCGATCTTTCCGCTCATTCAGAACCGTGCGTGAAATTCTCACCTCACACGGCTCCTGGTTCGAAAGAGCTTCATAACTGGTATTGCTCCCAGAACCTTCCTCGTGTATGTATCAAATCCATTTTTCCTCGAATAATCCATAATCACTCGATGCGAAGAATAGTTGTTAACTTCTCGAGGAATCCCTCATCGTTTGTTTCCATTTACCGCCAGGAGTTTCGTCTCAAATTCCTTCTTGCTTGTTTGAGGGAATCCTTTCAACAGATAGGTACGTGCGACAGGCGGGAGGGGCGAATTTCGATTTTCTTCGTTCCCGATGGGCACACAATAAAAAAACAAGGTATCAT